ATAAAGTAAGCTAACTTAAAAGCTAGTGGGTTCATACCCCAAAAATGATTTAATATCCTTTATTAATTTTTTTTTCAAACATAATTTTATTATGAGTTATAGGTTTATCTATCTTCATAAGATTTTCAACTAGTATATGATTCTCATTTTGAATTTCTATAGAAATCAACATATTAGTTTTTATTCCTTTAATAAACTCAAAAAACTTTTTATCATGTAATAGAATAATCAACTATTACATTATTCAATCTTTAGCCTCTTCTTTATTTCTTTTCTCTTCCATTTTATATTATATCTCAAGAATAAATATCTTTCACGATATCTTAATAATAGCAATTTTAATCAAACTCGCTTCTGCCCCTTTTCATGTTTGATTTCCTCAAATTAGAGAAGGAATCTCGATAACATCTTTCTTTTTATTATCAACTACCCAAAAAATAATTCCATTACAAATCTTATCAATTTTCAATAATCAAAAAATTATTATCTTTATTATCTTTTCTGCAATCTTAGGGACTTTAGGAGGTTTTAACCAAACTTCTTTTCGAAAAATTTTAGCCTTTTCTTCTATCTCACATTTAGCTTGAATAATAGTATTGATTTATATCAATCAATATTTCTGAATTATTTATTTTACTCTTTATTTACTAATTCTTTTTAAGATTCTTTCTTTTATAAAATTAAATTATATTAATTCAATTAACAATCTTCATATAAAAAAATTTTCAAGACTTAATAAATTTCAATTATTTAGATATTTAATATCCTTAGGGGGATTACCTCCTTTCATAGGTTTTTTAATAAAATTATTATCGATTTTATTAATCATTAATAAAATCCCTTATATTTTAATAATTTTAATTCCTTCATCTTTAGGAAATATATATTTTTATACTCGAATCATATTCCCTATAATTATATCTTATAATATTTTCATTAAAAACTCTAATATTTTTCTTACTAAATCATTAAACTTCTTTATTATTAATTTATTAATAATTCTTATAATAGCACCAATTATCAAAATCTATTAAGATTTTAAGTTAAATAAACTTTATACCTTCAAAGTATACAATAAATAATACATTTAAATCTTAGACAATTATCATCATCTTTAAACTTGCAATTTAATATTTTACATTAAAATATAAGATCTAAAATATTAGTAAAAGAATTTTACATTCATAAATAAATTTACAATTTATCACCTTTATCGGCCATTTTACCGCGATGAATATTTTCTACAAATCATAAAGACATTGGAACAATATATTTAATCTTCGGTAGATGATCTACTATAATTGGAATATCCATAAGAGTATTAATCCGAACTGAATTAGGTCAACCTGGCTCATTAATTGGAAATGACCAAATCTATAATGTAATCGTAACTGCTCACGCTTTTATTATAATTTTTTTTATAGTTATACCTGTAATAATTGGTGGTTTTGGAAACTGATTAGTCCCACTAATATTAGGAGCACCTGATATAGCCTTTCCTCGAATAAATAACTTAAGATTTTGACTATTACCTCCTTCTCTTTTCTTATTACTAAATTCTTCTCTTGTAGAAAGAGGAGCGGGAACTGGTTGAACAGTTTATCCTCCTTTATCTGCTAATATTTCTCATTCTGGGGCCTCAGTAGATATAGCAATTTTTTCTCTTCACTTAGCTGGTATTTCATCTATTTTAGGTGCTATTAATTTCATTACAACTATTATTAATATACGTTCAAATGCCATAACTCTTGAACGTATACCTTTATTTGTTTGATCAGTTTTAATTACTGCTATTTTACTTTTATTATCTCTCCCTGTTTTAGCAGGAGCCATTACAATACTACTAACAGATCGAAATTTTAATACATCCTTCTTTGACCCTAGAGGGGGAGGAGATCCTATTTTATATCAACATCTTTTTTGATTCTTTGGGCATCCTGAAGTTTATATTTTAATTCTACCTGGATTTGGTATAGTATCACATATTATTTGTTTCCATACAGGAAAAAAGGAACCTTTCGGAAATTTAGGAATAATTTATGCTATATTAGCAATTGGATTTCTAGGTTTTATTGTATGAGCACATCACATATTCACTATCGGTATAGATGTAGACACCCGAGCTTACTTTACTGCAGCTACTATAATCATTGCAGTTCCCACAGGAATTAAAATTTTTAGATGATTAGCAACTTTACATGGTTCTAACATTGACTTTAACTCTTCAATTTTATGAGTACTAGGTTTTTTATTTTTATTTACCCTTGGTGGTCTAACTGGTATTATTTTATCTAATTCTTCTTTAGATATTATTCTACATGATACATATTATGTAGTAGCTCATTTTCATTATGTATTGTCTATAGGAGCAGTTTTTGCTATTATAGGATCTATTACCCATTGATTCCCTTTATTTTTCGGTCTTAATATAAATGCTCTTTGATTAAAAATTCAATTCTTTACTATATTCATTGGTGTAAACTTAACTTTTTTTCCTCAACATTTTCTAGGCTTAAGAGGGATACCTCGACGCTACTCTGATTATCCAGATTTTTTTACTAAATGAAATATAGTATCTTCTCTAGGAAGAATAATTTCAGCTATCAGTGTTATTTTTTTTATTATCATTCTCTGAGAAAGAATAGTATCTAAACGAATTATTATATCTTCTCAATTTAGAAATTCTTCAGCAGAATGACAAATTAACTTTCCACCCTCAGAACATACATTCAATCAAAATAATATTTTAATTAAAAGAAACTAATGATAACATGATCAAACATTATATTTTCAGATAGAAATTCTCCAATTATAGAACAAATAATTTTTTTTCATGACCATTCTATATTAATTATTACTATAATCACAATTGTTACTTTTTATATAATTATAAATATTTTACTAAACACTTTCTCTTCTCGATTTCTTATAGAAGGTCAAGAAATTGAAACTATTTGAACAATTATTCCTGCCATCACCTTAATTTTTATTGCTTTTCCTTCTCTTCGACTATTATATCTTTTAGACGAATCCTTCGCCTCATCAATTACCATTAAAGTAATTGGACATCAATGATATTGATCCTATGAATATTCAGACTTCAACATTGATTTTGACTCCTACATAATCCCTACCTCTGATATAAACCTAAATAGTTTTCGATTACTTGAAGTTGATAATCGCCTAGTAATCCCTTATAATCTTAACATTAAATATATAATTACATCAGCTGATGTAATTCATTCATGAACAATTCCTTCTCAAGGAATTAAAATAGATGCAGTACCAGGACGACTTAATCAAATTTCCTCACTTTCCAATCGCCCAGGTTTATATTTCGGTCAATGTTCTGAAATTTGTGGAGCAAATCATAGATTTATACCTATTACATTAGAAGTAACTTCAATTAACAATTTTATTAAATGATTAAAAACATTCTCATTGAATGGCTGAAAATTTAAGCAATGGTCTCTTAAACCAATTTATAGTGTTACACTTTCAATGAAATAAACTAGTTAATTTCATATAACATAAGAATGTCATTCTTAAATTACTTACTAGTGTTTATTAATTCCACAATTATTTCCAATAAATTGAATATTATTCTCTCTTACATTCTTTTCCATCATAGTAATTATTACTACAATTGTATTTTTCTTTCCTATATTTTTAACAAAAAAAAATATTAATAAAAAACCCACTATCAACAAAATATTTAAATGATAATAAATTTATTTTCAATTTTTGATCCCTCAACTTCCCAAATATTTAGATTAAACTGAATTTCTACCCTAAGTTTTATCCTTATCCCAACCACATTTTGAGTAATTCCTTCTCGAATTCAAATAACATGAAAAAAAATCATATTAAATATTGGTCAAGAAATAATAACTAATTTAGCAAAAAAAAATCATAAATTTTTATTTATTTTTATTTCACTATTTATTATTATTATAATATCTAATATTATAGGTCTAATCCCTTATGTTTTTACCCCTTCTAGACATATTATATTCTCTATAGTATTTGCTTTCCCTCTTTGATTATCCTTAATATTATATGGTTGAATTAATCATTTTAATAAAATAATAATTCACCTAGTCCCATTAGGATCACCTAATGCATTAACAGTCTTTATAGTTTTAATTGAAACTATTAGAAATTTAATTCGTCCTATCACATTATCAGTCCGATTATCAGCTAATATAATTAGAGGCCATCTTCTTATTCACCTATTAACCTCTATTCCTTATAATATAAATATAATATTTTCTATTACTCTTCCTGTAATCATAGCCTTAATATTTCTTGAATCAGCTGTTGCTATAATTCAAAGATATGTATTTATTACTTTAGCATCTTTATATACTAACGAAATTTAAAACTAATGATATTTCATCCCTTCCATATAGTAGATAAAAGACCTTGACCTTTAACAAGAGGAATCGCAACAATAACTTTAATAATTAGAATAATTCAACTATTTCATTACAGTTTTTCATATATAACATTTTTAGCTTTAATTATTTTACTAATAACAATAGCCCAATGATGACGAGATATTTCTCGTGAAGCATCCTTTCAAGGAAATCATACTTCAAACGTTATTTGAGGATTAAAATTAGGAATAATTTTATTCATTGTTTCAGAAGTTTTTTTCTTTATTTCTTTCTTTTGAGCCTTTTTCCATAGAATGCTATCCCCTAATATCGAATTAGGATCAATTTGACCCCCCCAAAATATTATTCCTTTTAATCCTTTTGAAATTCCTCTTCTTAATACTACTATTTTAATTTCATCAGGAATTTCAATTTCCTGATCACATCATAGATTAATCAATAAAAATTTTTCTGAAACATACAATGCATTATTAATTACAATCCTTTTAGGATTTATTTTTACCCTTTTACAAAGATGAGAATATATACAAGCTCAATTTTCTATTTCAGACAGAATTTTTGGAACAACATTTTTTGTTACAACAGGATTTCATGGTCTACATGTCATTATTGGAACAACATTCCTTCTCATTACTTTAATACGTATTAACAAAAATCACATATCTTCAAGACATCATTTTGGCTTTGAAGCTGCAGCTTGATACTGACATTTTGTTGATGTAGTATGATTATTTCTATTCACATTTATATACTGATGAATTTACTAACTATATTAGTATAATACCTAGTACATATAACTTCCAATTATAAAGTTTAATTAAATATAGTAATAAAAATAATTACTATTTTCATCTTACCAATTCTTATTGCTTTTATCTCATTTTTTATTACTAAATATAAATTTATAAATAAAGAAAAATTATCCCCTTTTGAATGTGGATTTGACCCTTTTTCTATATCTCGAATATCATTTTCTTTAAAATTTTTTATAATTGCCATTATCTTTCTTATTTTTGATATTGAAATTATCCTAATTCTCCCTCTTCCCATAATTATCAATAAAAGAATAACTTATATTTTTGCAGTAACCTTAATTATAATAATCATTTTACTAGGTCTATTATATGAATGAAATAAAGGAATACTTGAATGAATAAAATAGAAAAGTATTTAAATAAATAAAATCTAATTTGCATTTAGAAATTGGTTAATACCCTTTTCTATTAAAATAAAGCGATTATTTGCAATCAGTTTCGACCTGATCTTAGAAAACCTTTTCTATTTTTTAATAGAAGCCAAAATAGAGGCTATTCACTGTTAATGAATAAATTGTTTTTACCTATTAAAAATTAAGATTAACCACTTTAGACTTCTAATCTAACTATAATGATTTACTCATTTAATCTTTTTTATAGTGTAAATTATAACACATAACATTTTCATTGTTAAAATGATAAAACTCTAAAAAAAAAAAATTTTTTTTCTCAAAAATAAAATTTCTTTACATTTTCAGTGTAATATTTTAAATATAAACTATGAGAAATTTTAAATTATAATTAAAAATATAATTAAAAATGCTACTATTATCAATAATATAGAATTTAAATAATTATTCTGATACCATTGTCTAAAAATTCTCCCTCTTTGTAGGCCCCTATATAATCTTCTTGGACCTATTTCTTCTAATCATATTCAATCATATTCACTTAACTTTCTTATTTTATTATAAAATACTAAAAAAATAAATCTAGTTAAATATGACATAAATCATATCCCTCTTATAAATTTATAAATTGATCCTATTCTATAGCCCTTTAACTTATTAATATATATACTAAAAAATAATACAAAAACAAAACTAATTAAAATTAAATTTAATAATTTAGAAAAATTTGATAAAACAATCAATTCCTCATAAGAAAAAATTAACCAACTTAAAATATTCCCCAAAAAAATTACAACTAATCTCAATATAAAAATTGGTAAAACCATTTTTTTATCTAAATCTACAGAAAAATATAAAGTATTTATAATTCCTTTTCAAACAACATAATATAATATTCGTATACAATACAATACAGTTAATCCTGTTCTCATAATTAATAAAATTAAATACCTTAAATTTTCTATTTTCATATATACATATTCCAAAATTAAATCCTTAGAATAAAACCCTCCTATAAAAGGAAAGCCAAATAAAGATATTCTAGCTAATCCCATACAACCACAAATTAATGGTCTATAAGAAAAAAAATTCCCTAAATAACGTAAATCTTGAATCCCACCTATATTATGAATTACTAAACCAGCACATAAAAATAATATGGATTTAAATAATGCATGTATTAATAAATGAAAAAAAGCAAATTCTATTTTTCCTAAAGATAAAATTAACATAATTAAACCTAATTGTCTAAGAGTAGAAAAAGCAATAATTTTCTTAAAATCTATTTCTAAATTTGCTCCCACTCCTGCTATAAATAAAGTTAATCTAGAAAAAAAAAATAAAATTTCAGAAAATAAACCAATTTTAAAAAAAAAACTAAAACGAATTAACAAATAAATTCCAGCTGTTACTAAAGTAGAAGAATGAACTAATGATGAAACAGGAGTAGGAGCGGCCATGGCTGCAGGTAATCAAGCTGAAAATGGAATTTGGGCTCTTTTCGTTATCCCCGCAATAATAATCAAAACACCACACAATAAATACATTTCATTATAAGAAAATATATCATAACAGCCAAAATTCATCAAAAATACTAAAGCCAATAAAATACAAACATCCCCTACTCGATTTCTTATTACAGTAATTATCCCAGAATTATAAGAATTTCTTCTCTGATAATAAATTACTAAACAATAGGATACTAAACCTAATCCATCTCATCCCACAATAATTATTAATATATTTGGGCATATAATTAATAAAATTATTGATAAAACAAATAATAATACCATCACACAAAAATAATTTTTATTTATATCATATCTCATATATCTATCTCTATAAATAATTACTATAGCTGAAACAAATATTACAACAAATAAAAATAATATTCTAATCCAATCAATTAAAAAATACAACTTTACTTCTACGTTTATTAAAGAAAATAATATATATTCAATAATAAAAATCTTATTAATAAAAATAATATATAAAGAACCTATTATAACCAATAATCTTCTAAACAATAAAAAAAAACCTCAATTAATAAATATTACTTAATGTATATATTATCACATCTATAATTCCACAAATTATTATTTTTTAATTTAAACTAATTAAGTAAATTCAATTAAAAAAACACTCTATCTTTAATAATCAAAAAAGTATTGGAAAAAAATGAAATAATATCACCATATATTCTCGTATATCAATAACTTTTACTGAAAAAGTTAATCAACCTTCCCCATGCTGAGTATATCTATATAAATATAAAGAATAACCAGCTCTCACAAAAGAAATTATCCCTAAAGGCAAAATTAATCATAAACTATATTTTAATAAACTTCCAATTAAAAAAACTTCTCCAAATAAATTTATTCTTAAAGGAGCTGATATATTAGCTACTCTCATTAAAAATCATCACAAAGATATATTAGGAAAAAGTTTACCCACCCCTTTTAATAATATTAATCTACGAGTATAAAATCGCTCATACATAAAATTTGCTAAACAAAATAAACCAGAAGAACATAATCCATGCCCAATCATTAATAATAATCTTCCATAAGATCTTCAAAATCTTATACTTAACATACCCCCTAACACTACACCTATATGACAAACTGAAGAATAAGCAATCAAAGCTTTAATATCCACTTGAAACAAACATATAATCCCAATTATTATACCCCCTACTACCGATAATACCCCAATTATATATCCTATTATTATTATTTCTTCCATATAAAAAACTCTAAAACGATAAAAACCATAAATACCTAATTTTAATAAAACAGCAGCTAAAATCATAGAACCAGAAATTGGGGCTTCCACATGAGCTTTAGGTAATCATAAATGAACTATAAATATAGGAACCTTGACTAAAAACCCTATTACTATAAAAATAAAATATAAACCTACTCCTATTTCTAATATTCCTATATAAACATAATTTAAAGAATAACCTCCATATAACAATATAATAATTAATAAAGGATAAGATCCAAATAAAGTATATAATAATATATATATACCAGCTTGTAAACGCTCAGGCTGATTACCTCAATTAAAAATAATTATAACAATAGGAAATAAAACTCTTTCAAAAAAAAAATAAAACCCTAACAAATTATAAGAAAAAAAACACATAAATAAAAAAAATATTATTATTCTTACATATATCATAAATATTTTATTATTATATAAATTATTTATAAATCTAGATAACATTATTAAATAAATAATTCAAATAGTTAATATCATTAAACATATTCTTATTAAATCACCCCCTAATAAAATATTATCATTTACAATACAACCTTTTACTAAACCAAAAAAAAAAAAAAAAAAAATTATTATAATCATAATTATTATATCTAAACCTGATAACCATATTACCAAACAAATTATCGTTAATATTAAAATAATTATTGTTAACATTTTAACAAAATTATAGAAGCTAACTTATCATTACCATAATAAAAATTTATTAAAACTAACATACTCAAACCTAATCTTGCCTCACAAACAATAATAATTAAATATAAGATAATCTTCACCAAAGAAAAAAAAATTAAAGTTATAATTATTAGTATAAAAATACCTAAATATATATATTCAAACCTAAGTAAAATAATTATAATATGATTCCGATTTATTAATAACACTAAAATACCAATTACATATATTATAAAAGAAACTTCTAACATTAATTATAAAAGCTATAATAATTTAATATAAAATATTGGTTTTGTAAACCAAAATTGAAATTTTTCTTATAGCTTCAGAAAAGAAATTATCCCTTTAAATCTCCAAAATTTATGTACTTCTTAATATACTATTTTCTGATATATTCTTTAATATTCTTATCTTATCTTTCTTTTTATTTAATCATCCAATAACTATATTATTCACAATTATTACCACAACTTTAGTAATCTCCTTTACAATTTTAAAATTCTTAAAATATATATGATTATCCCTACTTTTAATTCTTTTAATCTTAGGAGGTATATTAATTTTATTTCTTTATATAATTAGTCTAATTCCTAATAAAAAAATAATTTTAAAAAAAAAAATATTTTGGCTTTTAAGAATTAGATTATTAATCCGTTTCAACTTCTCTAATTATTTTAGCTTAACAATAAACAAAATATTTGTATTATTTCTTAACCCCTCAATATCTTGACTTTTATTTATAATAATATATTTATTATTAACTTTAATTGTTGTTATAATAATTATTATTTCATCAAAAGCTCCTATAAAACTATATAGATAAACTAATGAATAAAATAAAATTAATTAACCCTATTATTAATTTACCTACTCCATCAAATATCTCCTATATATGAAACATAGGCTCATTACTAGGAATATGTTTAATAATCCAAATTCTTTCAGGTTTATTTTTAGCTATAAATTTTTCAAGAGATATTACAACAGCCTTTAATATAATAAGTCATATTTCACGAGATGTAAATAATGGATGATTAATTCGCTCAATCCATGCAAATGGAGCTTCTTTATTTTTTATCATAATTTATCTTCATATTGGACGAGGAATTTATTATTCCTCATTTTTTTTTATTAAACCATGAGCTTCTGGTTTAATAATCATTTTTATTTTAATAGCCACAGCTTTTCTAGGTTATGTACTACCTTGAGGCCAAATATCTTTCTGAGGAGCTACAGTTATTACCAATCTCCTAACAGCTATTCCTTATATTGGAAATATAATAACACAATGAATTTGAGGAGGATTTTCAGTAGATAATAGTACTTTAAATCGGTTTTTTTCCCTTCATTTTCTTCTTCCTTTTGTACTTGTAGTAATAGTTATAATTCATATTTTATTCTTACATGAAAAGGGTTCATCTAATCCCTTAGGAATTAATCTTAACATAGATAAAATCCCTTTTCATCCATATTTTACAATCAAAGATTTATTTATAATTTTTATCGTATTATTTTTATTTTCAATTGTTACATTAATTTATCCTTACTCATTAAGTGACTCTGAAAATTTTTCAATAGCAAATCCCCTTATTACCCCCCCTCACATTCAACCTGAATGATATTTTTTATTTGCATATGCTATTTTACGTTCAATCCCTAATAAATTAGGTGGTGTAATAGCTTTAGTATTCTCAATTATTATTATTATTACTTTACCTATAACAATAAAAAATAAATTTTCCTCTTTTTATTTTTATCCAACAAAAAAAATTTACTTTTGAATTCTAATTAATACTTTTCTTCTATTAACATATTTAGGAGCTTGCCCAGTTGAAATACCTTATATTATAATAAGACAAATTTTAACTTTAATTTATTTTTCATTCTTTATTCTCATTCCTATTATTTGATTATTTAACTATAATATAAGTATATATTTTGAAAATATAAAAAAGAATTTTTCATTCTAATAATCTAATATAATTCTAAAATTGAAACAAATAAATCTGTTATATATAATTTTTAAAAAAAAATTAATCAAAATCATTAAAATTCTAAAAGGTAAAATCACTTTCCAAGATATTATTATCAACTTATCATACCGAAATCGTACCAAAGTCCCCCGAATAAAAACAAAAATTATTATTATAATTATTATATTAATATATATAAATCCACTTCCCCCAAAAAATAAATAAGCACTCACTAATCTCAAAAAAATTATATTACCATATTCAGCCATAAATAAAACTGCAAAATTTCAAGACCCATACTCAATATTAAAGCCTGAAACTAACTCAGACTCACCTTCAGATAAATCAAAAGGTGAACGATTTGTCTCTGCAAAACAAGTCACTAATCACACAATAAAAATATTAAAATAACCAAACAAAAAATAAAAATTTTCCTGGAATAATACTACTTTTTCAAAATTAAATCTCTCACAAAAAAAAATTAGCCCAATTAAAATTATAGCAAATCTTACCTCATAAGAAATCACTTGAGCCACTCCACGATAAGCACCTAATAATGAATATTTAGAATTTGAAGATCATCCTCCTCATAAAATTACATAAACTCTTAAACTTGAAACACATAACATAATTACTAAACCAAACTCATGACTTATTTGATTATAATCTCATTTTAATAAAAATCAAAAAATTATTATTAAAATTAAAGACAAAATTGAAGAAAATAAATATATAAATATATTAATATATAATATAAAATTTATTTCTTTTCTAAAAAGTTTAATAGCATCTCTAAAAGGCTGAAAAATTCCTATTACCCCTACTTTATTAGGCCCTTTACGTAAATGAACATAACCTAAAATTTTTCGCTCTAAAAGAGTAAAAAAAGCTACTCTAACCAATACACATACAATTAAAAAAATATAACTAATATAAATAATCATTATTAAAGGGTAATCCATATAGGAAGCTTAAATTCCTAGCATTTAATCTGCCACTTTAATTTAAATAATTTATTTATTACTAATTGGTAAACCATCTTCAAATTCTAAAATTGATACATTATTTCTTTTGCTAAATTAGTGTATTTTATGGAATATTTTATTACTTTATCAATACCTTTTATTTCTTTATTTTTTTTATTTCATAAAGAAATAAAAGGTATTAAATTTTTAACTCATGTCTATGCGTCATCTATGTATATGTAATTGAAGATAATTAAAATCTTATATTTTCCGTAGAAGGAAAATTTGCTATAATTAGGCTTATTAATGTGAAGCCACAATTATTCCTTTAAGAGTAGTTGTAAGTATCACATATAAATGAAACTATGTCTTAAATTAACGCTTCACAGTACACTAAGTTATGACAATTAAATGTAATTAATATTCCGTACCCCTTATTTTTTAAGAGATGAGACATTAATTTTGGATAGTTCATATTGATAAAATTGATTGCGACCTCGATGTTGGATTAGGGTACTTTTGTAATGAAGAAGTTATAATAAGAGGTTTGTTCAACCTTTAAACCCCTACATGATCTGAGTTCAGACCGGCGTAAGCCAGGTTGGTTTCTATCTTTTTAATTTAATTCTATTTTTTATTTAGTACGAAAGGAATTATAAAAATTAATTTTATTTTAAAATAATTTTATTTTTAAATTTAAAAATAAAAACTATTGTTTTTGTGTTAAAAATAGAATTAAATTAAAAAGATAGAAACCAACCTGGCTTACGCCGGTCTGAACTCAGATCATGTAGGGGTTTAAAGGTTGAACAAACCTCTTATTATAACTTCTTCATTACAAAAGTACCCTAATCCAACATCGAGGTCGCAATCAATTTTATCAATATGAACTATCCAAAATTATAACGCTGTTATCCCTAGAGTATTTAATTCATTTTATCAATATTATTGGATCAATTTTTTTTTATTTTAACATAAAGATCTTAATTCTTTATTAATCGCCCCAACTAACTTTCTTATAAAAAAAAATTTTTTACTCAAAAGAAAAAATTCATAGGGTCTTCTTGTCCCTTAAATATATATTTGCCTCCGCACACAAAAAGTTAAATTCAATTTTTATACTAAAGACAGCTATAAATTGTTCTATCATTCTCTTAGCACTCATTAAAAGCCTTATTTCAATACCTTCGTATAGTCAAAATACCACAGCAATTTAAAAAATAAATTCATTGAGCAGATAATACATTTTATTACAACAAAATGAAATGTTTTTGATAAACAGCCAATTTAAAATTTTTGCCGAGTTCCTATAATACACTTTCCTCAAAAAATTTTGTACTTAAAATTATATTAATTTATTATTCATTTATACTAATTCTCTCATCTTTTTTTAAAATCATAATTAATTTCATTATTAAACAACTTAAATCAAAAAAAAATTATAAATTAGATTCTTTTTAACAAAATAAAGAAAATTTTATTCCTTTTTCTAATATTTAATTTAATTCTAAATATAAAACAAGCTTATCCCTATTTTAATCTTCTATAAATTTCAATAATACATTCTATTATTATAGAAAGACATAAAATCATTATTTTAATAACCAGATATCTTTATTTATGAAAAAAATTTCATTCCTATTTTAACATTATTCTATTTTTTGTAATAAATAGCACATTTATTAAAATAGATCAAAACACTTTCGGGAAAAATATAATTTATAATTTTTTTTAAAAAACCCTTATGCAAAAGGTACTAATAAATACTAATTAAATTTTTAATTATTCACATTTTTCAAAATTTTCCTTTTCAGTACAAATATAAATATAATTCTTTCAATAATACAATTTTTATCAACCTTTAAAAATATTTCTCTTATTAATATATTATAACTAAAACTTAAAATGGTCATAAAGACTAATTTTCATTGTAAATGAAACATCATTAATGATTTCATCTTAAAAAACACTTTCCAGTATTTTTACTTTGTTACGACTTATCTCCTTAAGAGAGCGACGGGCGATATGTGCATATTTTAGAGCTTAATTCAAAAAAACATTATATTTTCCTTTTACTTTTAAATCCTAATTCATATATTTCAATTTTTATATTAAATATAAAAATCAATGTAATTCACTTCATTCATAATCTTAAATTGCACCTTGACTTAATATACTTTTTATCAATAAAAATTATAATAATGAATTATTCAATATTATTAAATATAGTGGTATACAAACTGAACTTAACAAGATTAAGTAAGATAAAGGGGTTTTATCCATTACAGAGCAAATTCCTCTAACAAGCTTAAAATACCGCCAAAATTTTTTGATTTCATAATCAATATATACTAACAAAATATACCTTACAATAATAGGGTATCTAATCCTAGTTTATTAATAAATTACTAAGAATCAACTCTTTCATTTGAAAATTAAAAATTTATTAATTTCACCTAAATAAATCATTACATTAAAAAAAAAATTTTTTTTCTTTATAAAGAAAAAAAAAATTAATTTACTTGTATAACCGCGGCGGCTGGCACAAGCTTCGCCAAATTTAATAATTAATAACTTTATTTATAATAAATAAAATTTGTAAATATTCCTTCTATTATAATAAATAATTTATATTACTAAAAACATAAAGGCTATTAAAAACTCTTTTTATCCAAACCATATTTCAATTCAACAATACCTTTTATTTCTTTATTTTTTTTATTTCATAAAGAAATAAAAGGTATTAAATTTTTAACTCATGTCTATGCGTCATCTATGTATATGTAATTGAAGATAATTAAAATCTTATATTTTCCGTAGAAGGAAAATTTGCTATAATTAGACTTATTAATGTGAAGCCACAATTATTCCTTTAAGAGTAGTTGTAAGTATCACATATAAATGAGACTATGTCTTAAATTAACGCTTCACAGTACACTAAGTTATGACAATTAAATGCAATTAATATTTCGTACCCCTTATTTTTCAAGAAATGAAATCATACTTAAAAAGTAAAATTAGTTAATTTTAATTAAATTATAATAAACATATTTTTTTTTATTTTAAATAAAATGCCTGATAAAAAGGATTATCTTGATAGGATAAAATATGTGAGATTATATCACTTTTATTAGTTTTAATAAAATTAATTATTACCTATAAAATCAAAATTTATTGTGCTAAAACACCAAAAACTATTTTT